AAGGAATAGAGACTTTACAAATAAAGCCCGAAGATTGGCATTCCATTGCTGTCATTTTATATGTATACGGTTACAATTATCTACGTTCCCAGTGTGCCTATGATGTCGAACCCGGTGGACTGTTAGCTAGTGTGTATCATCTGACGAGAATAGAATCTGGTGTGGATCAACCAGAAGAGGTATGCATAAAGGTATTTGTCCCAAGGAGGAACCCTCGAATTCCGTCTGTTTTCTGGGTTTGGAAAAGTGTGGATTTTCAAGAACGGGAATCCTATGATATGTTGGGAATCTTTTATGAGAATCATCCACGCCTGAAACGTATTTTAATGCCCGAAAGTTGGATAGGATGGCCTTTACGTAAAGATTATATTGCCCCGAATTTTTATGAAATACAAGATGCTTATTGAATTATAAGAAACTTATCTTCACTTCAACAATTTCAAATCAAACAAATATAGATTATAAGTATAAGTCATTTTTGTACACTCTGCTCTAGAGCAAACAATCGGAGTAGTTGACATTTTATTCGGATTAGGTTGGTTAAAAAAGCAAAAAATCAAATTAGGAATTCATTGAAATTTGAAAGTTGGGAAGATACTTTTGTTTTGAATTAGCCGAGCTAATAGAATGAAAAAAAAAATTGGATCATGAATTTTGTACCTCGAACATCGAACACCACTTGGATGTTCTGTAGAAAGTCACGTAATGTAGGGGAAAATACAGAAATAGAATAAAAAAAATAAATGAGAGGAGGTCGCGTTCTATTTGTACTGTATCTGAGATACATCTTGTCTATTTTTATCCTTTACCTTAACTCCCCTATTTTTCGCGTCTTGCAACTAATTTAACAAATTACACCTCTTTTTCGAATCCGCATGAAGAAGTCATATTCTTTTTCAATGAGAAGAGACACAGAATAAACAACAAATAAAAAACGAAAAGAAAACCTAACTCTTTTACATCTTTTGATATATTCGTTACCCATCTATTTTTATAGGTGGGGTATATCTCTAGACATCGAGAGAAAAGAAATAAGTTACATATGTGCAATGAATATCGATCCATATCAATGAATTTGTTTGTAAAGTCGCTACTCATCAAAATGAATCATGTGCCAGGAACCAGGTTTGAACTGGTGACACGAGGATTTTCAGTCCTCTGCTCTACCAACTGAGCTATCCCGACCATTCCCTACGCAGCATCCACTCATTTTAGTAGAAAACTGGGGTCTATGTCAAGAAAAAGGGTGAAAGGGTATTACAAAGTCTTATCTAGGCTCCGGAATTTTCGGTATGAAGACTTTGTATGGAAGTCTTAGATTGGGAATCATTCAAATTCAAATGAGTAGAGTACTCCTTGCTCAAAGCCGCTCATGTGTGATTTATATCACAAGACTTGTGATAAGAGAAAAACTTTTCTGCTCGGATACCTTTGTGAAAGAAGAGTAAATGAGGAAGAAACCCAATTTTGATTTGAACCGTTAACAAAAAAAGATGAGAATTAGTTAGAGAATCAAATGAGCTTTTTTGGGGATAGAGGGACTTGAACCCTCACGATTTATAAAGTCGACGGATTTTCCTCTTACTATAAATTTCTTTGTTGTCAGGATTGACACGTAGAATGGGACTCTATCTTCATTCTCATCCGATGGATCGGTTTTTCAAAAGATCTATCAGACGGGGAAGTAAATGCTTTTATTTACTAAAAGAATATTCGATTCTTTCTTCATCGTGAAATCGATTCATAACAATTCTTCCTTTTTTCATAGTCATAAAATAAAAAGTCGGGTCGTTATGAATATTTTTCATTTTTTTTAGTATTTTATATTGACGTATGTATGCGTATACGTTTATTCTTCATCCTTTTTTGAGTTTCGACGGAAGAGTTCTTATAACAACGCAAGACAGTCAACTCCATTTTGTTAGAACAGCTTCCATTGAGTCTCTGCACCTATCCTGTATTTATTCTTTCTTTTGGAAAGCAGGAGTTGGCTCAGGATTACCCGTTTTTTGATTCCAGGGTTTCTCTGAATTTGAAAGTTCTCACCTAGTAGGTTTCCCTACTAAGGCTCAACCTAATTAAGTCCGTAGCGTCTACCGATTTCGCCATATCCCCCTTTTATAATTTTTTAAAATCTCAGTGTGATATATCTTCTCCTTTTTTATATTACTCTTTCATACCGTCGAATTCGTTATTCTATAAAAATTTATATACCGAAAGGCATTTCATCCTATTTTCTTTCATTTCTAGTGGGAGCTCACATTTGATATGGGCCAATCAAAAAGAATTCTATCGTTTTTTTATCTTCAATTCAACATAGACAGGCATCTATTCCTATATATGAACCTTTCTTTTCATTTTACCACGAAAGTGGGTATACTCAAAGGATCGATTTTTTTTGAGTTTCGAAATCAAAGCATAGGAATGTCTTATTCTGATCTGAATTGAATCTTTATCTTTTATTTTGCTTCATTAAAAAAAAACTGGAATATATATGGATTCTATATATTATACGACAGGCCTATTCCATTTTTGCCTTTTCTTAGGGTAGCCCTTTATACCGTAAAAGATAGAAAAATAAAATAGAAATGAATCTCGAAGTTAATATTAATTATTAATCTTCTTCTTAACTTAATTAAGAATAAGATATTTTTTATTAATATTAAAACGAAAGATAGGTTGGTCGAGCTAGAACTTATACTTGAAAATGAATAGAATAAATTTGATTCAGTTTATAAGACTATATTCATTCCAATTTTTATAAAAAGAAAAAGATTCTAAAAACGAATAAAAAGCGAATAACTAATATAATTCAATCTCAAATTCGAATTTAATTCAAATTTGTGATAAAAAAGATAAATGTATTATTCTAATTGTTAGAATTGGAATGTAATAAATAGAAATAAATTATAGTATAGATTGATATGGTAATCCATATCTTATTTATATACTATATTGAATGTACTGCAATATAGATTTGAAATCTATTTATATTCTATATTTTTTATGAGTTAATAGCTAAGATATATTTTATGGAATTATTATGCATGTAAAGTTTATCTTATGTGAGCCCGCTTAGCTCAGAGGTTAGAGCATCGCATTTGTAATGCGATGGTCATCGGTTCGACTCCGATAGCCGGCTTTTCTCTGAAATTAAAGAAAAAATAACCTTTCCTTTTTCAAAAAAGGTCGACCATTTTTTATGCCATAGAAACTTCCAACTACAAATAAAAGGTCAATGAAAAAGTTAAATCTCGGCAGAAGAGCTCAACTCAGTAAAGGATTGTTTTTCTTATTTTTCTATGTTTTTTATATTATGTTTCTATTCTTTTTTTTTTGATTTTTTTATATATTCTACTTTGTATAAATTTTATTTTTAAATTCGTAATGAAATTCTTTTTTTATTTAATTAATAAATTGAATTAATATTTAATATATATATCCTAAAATACAATTCCAATAATTTTGAAAAATTAATTACTAAAATATTAAAATGAAATAAAGAAGTCATATTAATACAAAAACAAGTAGCAACTTCGGATACGTACATCTTTCATCTCATTATTCCTTCTAGTGACAGTATTCGTTCTAGGACAATTAAATTAATAGAATACTTCAGTGGATTTCGCTTCATTTATCGTTTAGTTCAGTTTTAATTTCTTTAATTTAAATAAAATGAAATATCAAATCAATAACAATAAATAAGGAGTCTTTATGTCGCGTTACCGAGGGCCTCGTTTCAAAAAAATACGACGTCTGGGGGTTTTACCAGGATTAACTAATAAAAAGCCTAGAGATCTTAGAAACCCTTCACGTTCCGGGAAAAGATCTCAATATCGTATTCGTCTAGAAGAAAAACAAAAATTACGTTTTCATTATGGTATTACAGAACGCCAATTACTTAAATACTTTCGTATCGCTAGAAAAGCGAAAGGGTCAACAGGTCAGGTTTTACTCCAATTACTTGAAATGCGTTTGGACAATATCCTTTTTCGGTTGGGTATGGCTCCGACTATTCCTGGCGCCCGCCAATTAGTTAATCATAGACATGTTTTAGTTAATGATCGTATAGTAGATATACCAAGTTATCGTTGCAAACCCAACGATATTGTTATGGCGAGGGATAAGCAAAAATCCAAAGCTCTCGTTCAAAATTATCTGGATTCATCCCACAGCGAGGAATTGCCAAAACATTTGACTCTTCACCCATTCCCATATAAAGGAGTAGTCAATCAAATAATAGATAATAAGTGGGTCGGTTTGAAAATAAATGAATTGCTAGTCGTAGAATATTATTCCCGTCAAACTTAAGCCTATCTTAAAGAAAAGGGTTTCGAAAAGGTTTCGTAAAAATGAGCCCCCTTTCGCCAAACTAAATTGATTAAGGTTAAGGTGTTTGATCCGGATTTTTCCCATTCATGTATCCTAGATCGACAGAGAGGTTTTTATTTCTTGTCGACCTTATGTCACTATATTCCATTTTTTTACATATTGAAGCAATCAAATTAGAAATAGAAAAGATATCTACCTAGAGTATATACATTAAGAATATATATTATATACATTAAGAATATATATATAAAGATAGAAAGAAGGATCTACCTCTTGCTTGATTTGTTACGGTCAGCGATGTTGGTAAGTTGGGCGAAGGTACGGAAAGAGAGGGATTCGAACCCTCGGTAAACAAAAGTCTACATAGCAGTTCCAATGCTACGCCTTGAACCACTCGGCCACCTCTCCTACACAACAATTATGACCCAGGAACCGAATGAATAGCGAGTTATTTCTTTTTTTGAGTTGGTTTGGGTTGGCTAGGTAAGGTACAACCAACCAATTTTAACTAAAAAATATCCAAATTTTGATAAAGAGCTTTCCTTCAATTCAAGGCTCGGGGATTCAAAAAAAAAATATTCTTGTGAAAGGCTAAAGTAAAAAGATATATTTTTCATATTTGCGAAGATGATGTTCCGCCCTTTCTATGATATTTATACGGGATTAAATCAATGAGTTGGAAGGAATCAACGGATTGTTGGGTTTATGTTTTTTAAATGATGATTCCATAAAAATTAGGGAATTCCTTTCTTTTAAAGTTTTCACCAAAAAAATCTATTTTTTCATAGATCTCTTACAAATTCATGACTTATCCTGGGGCTATTTGGTTGTGTAGTGTCTACTCACTATGTACATAACACAAACAAAATAAACGGTTATTCTATTGACATTATAGAATAAAAATTCTATTCTTTTTCCCTCCTTCATTGGATCATAACCCAACCAAAGCCTTTCGCCCGAATCCATAGGAACAATTTCCGGATTCGTCAGCTTCGATGAAATAAGACTAGGTCGCCCATTGGTATACTACTTAAAATATTTTGAATTGATTCCTGCACAAAGGAGCAATTTGAGTCTTTGAATATGAGTCGTAGAGCGTTCGTACATTTTTTTGATATAAAATTGGATATTGAATTTTTTTTGATGAATCTTTTTTATGCTATTTCGTATTGTAAATTCCTTTCTTTGGAGGATTATTTTCCCCCTAGTGAGAATCCAAAAAATTTGCGAATGGATTGGTACCTATGCCTAGATCACGTATAAATGGAAATTTTATTGATAAGACCTTTTCAGTTGTGGCCAACATTTTATTACGAATAATTCCAACAACTTCAGGCGAAAAGAAGGCATTTACCTATTACAGAGATGGTGTGATTTGAGTCTTTTTTTTTTTGCCTTTTTTTGACCCCAGTCTTCTTATGCGAAAGACCTCAAATTCGGGATAGAAAGAAAAAAGCTTATTATTTTGATAGATTATTGAACTAAATCTACGCTTGTTGAAGGTGAAGTTTAGAAATCGAACAATTCCTTCTGTCGTGTATCCCCGATTAATGCAGCCTCATCTGCTTCCATTATCTATTTGAGTATTGAGCGAAAGGTTATACCTATTATCGGTTCTGTATTAAAGGTAAATCCCACTCTACTAGTCCTAATAGGCAGCATAGGGGAAAAGCACTACACCTAGAAATCAACAAGACAAAAGCTTTGTTAAAAATGACTTACCCCCCTTCCTTATCTGGCTTGGGACTAAAAAGAATGGTTGGGCCAACTAATATCCATCTCGTTCGTACCTTGGATACCCATATAACCATCAAAGACTGTTGAAGTGACTAATTCCCGGAAATTAGGGGGCGTTGAGGACAAATAAATAGTTGGAGTTACCATTTCTATCTAGTACCAACACGTTTGATGTTAACAAAAGCTCCCGCGCAGGAAGGTTGGCTAGAAATTTCGTGCAAAAACACTAGCCCCGCTCAATTCATAATGAGAAGAATCGATACATGGAATCAAAAACGATTGAAATATTATCATTATGCATATAAGGGAGGAGCCGTATGAGATGCAAATCTCACGTACGGTTCTGGAACGGAGATTCTTTTAATCGAATGACGACCGTAACGGATGTCGGCTCAATCCGAAGGAAATTATGCGGAAGCTTTACAGAATTATTATGAAGCTATGCGACTAGAAATTGATCCCTACGACCGAAGTTATATACTCTATAACATAGGCCTTATTCACACAAGTAATGGGGACCATACGAAAGCTTTAGAATATTATTTTAGGGCACTTGAACGAAATCCATTCTTACCCCAAGCGTTTAATAATATGGCCGTGATCTGTCATTACGTGCGACTATCTCCACTATAGAAAGATAAAAGGAAAGAAAGACCAAAAAAATATTCTAGTAAATACAAAAAAAAGAAAAAAAAGGCTCTCTACATATACATCGTCAAAAAACAACGATTTTTATGAGCTGTAGCAAGGAACGAAACTTCATATGAGTCGAAAATATGAAGCAATAAGATATGCCTAGATACTTTATTCTATGGATAAAAAATAGAATTGATAGATAAAGAAGCACCGTAAAGATCAATTAACGAGGTTTGGGCCAATACATTAAGAACTGCTTACTTAGGCCATACATAATAGAAGATAGATAAAAGTTAGTAATCCGCTTATGTAATAGAGGCGATCCACTAAGGTATTGAGCAGCGGTGTAGGATCAGATCCCAAAGATAGTAAGCTTTTCTTTCTTATGCAGGAAAGAAAGCCTTTTTCAAGGATTCTATAAAAATTTGGATATGAAACCGAGATAGTTACCTTGCAGAAAATGTTAATGAAAAGAAGAAAGGCCCATCCTTTATTCGTCTGAAGGTGGGATAAAAGATAAAACAAAAACGAATTAGAAATCCAAATTAAAGTTTGAAACTCATACAATTAAGTTCTTTTGGTTAACCCGAAACCGAAAAGTGAGATAGATCCATGAGAAATCACATTCCATTCGATAGGTAAAACGGATACTAAAAGAATTTACTGTTGAGCCGTATGAGTTAGGAAACTCTCAAGTACGGTTCTAAGGGAAGGAATCCTCTATTCCGACCGGGGAGAGCAGGCCATTCGACAGGGAGATTCTGAAATTGCGGAGGCTTGGTTCGATCAAGCCGC